CTATTATGTTATAGAAAGGTATATGCGTAAGATACAATCTAATGCACTAATGAATATATTTCATTTAAATACTATGTGTAATAGAACTATATTAGTAGGTATGATCTTATAATACCTCAGGTGCTAATGAAACTATTTTAGTGAAACTTAACTGTCTCAATTCTCGAGCAATCGCACCAAAAACTCGAGTTCCTTTTGGATTTCCTTCTTGATCAATGACAACAGCAGCATTGTCATCATATCGTATTATCATGCCATTGTCACGTTTAAGTTCTTTACAAGTACGTACAATTACAGCTCTGACCACTTCTGATCTTTCTAGGGGGGTGTTTGGTAATGCTTCCTTGATCACAGCAACAATAATGTCACCGATATGAGCATATCGACGATTACTAGCTCCGATGATTCGAATACACATTAATTCTCGAGCCCCACTGTTATCCGCTACATTCAAATGGGTTTGAGGTTGAATCATATCATTTTAAATCTGTTCTTTCAATGCAAAGCAAAGAATGAAGTAAAAAAAAAAAAAGAAATATTGTTTGTACAAAAAAAAAAAAAAGACACCCGCAACTGTTTTTTATCCCCAAGACTTTTTTCTTTGATTCTACGTTCCTATCCTGAAATAATGAATTGAGTTCGGATAGGCATTTTCGAGGCTGCTATAGAAATAGCCTTTCGGGCTATATTTTCTGCGACTCCGCCCATTTCATAAAGTATTCTACCCGGTTTGACGACAGCTACCCAATATTCGGGGGATCCTTTACCCGAACCCATACGTGTTTCGGCCGGTCTTAACGTAACGGGTTTGTCTGGAAATATGCGTACCCATATTTTTCCACCACGTCGCACATTTCGCGTCATTGCTCGACGCCCTGCTTCTATTTGTCTAGATGTGATCCACGACGGTTCAAGTGCCTGCAGAGCATATTTACCGAAACAAATACGATTGCCTCGATAAGATATCCCTCTCATTCTTCCTCTATGTTGTTTACGAAATCTGGTTCTTTTGGGGTTATAGTCGATGGTTCTTTAGCAATTCCACCTCTACTGCAAAACCGGACATGAGAGTTTCGTCTCATCCGGCTCCTCGCGAATCAAAGGATTCAAGTTTAATGAAAATCGACTGTGGATTCTTTTTTGAGATTTCATCTAATCGATTATAAATTTCTATATCTTGTTTCGATATCCACGTCAAAATTTATTCTATTTCTCGATTCTTTTCTTAAAAACAAATGGATATATTTGTTTGGAGAATATATCGATAAACTAGAGAATCTATTCTATAATGTAGTTTTTTATTTTATAACGAATCGTTATTTTGTTTTGCCTTTTGGCATATTAGCATATTGGATAGAACAAGATTCACGAATCTAATAAAACTCTTCGCGGGCGAATATTAACTCTTTCAATATCTACTTCAGTTGTAGGGGTAGCTCAAAATTTCTCGGAATAAATGAATTGTTCCCCGGTTCGTTCCGCCATCCCACCCAATGAATTATTTAGGATTCGTTTTTCAAGAGAATCCTCTGTATTCATAGGTTCCGTCGTTCCCATCGCTTCTCAATTAATGGTTAGGTTTGAATTCTACAATGGAGCCTTTCGTGGAATTTGTTCTTGAGTCAATCTTCTCAGTCTTTATTGGCTCTAGGCTCTTGATTTTTTTCAAGGAATCGATTCATCTATAACTAGACTAGATGAATCGGTATTGATGCTTTATAACACTGTCTTTTATGAGATGACTCAGAAACCTTACATATATTGGAATGATATATCATTGATATTCTTGTTCTTTCTTTCTCTCACCCTTCCATTTATCTATATCCTTTTCTTTTTTATATATATTTTATATACCTAAATACCATAATTTGATACATATATATCATATATAAAGAATTCAATTGGTTTTTCTTTTGTTTATGCAAAAAAGATTTCAGCTGCTACAATGATATGACCGCTAGATCCTATCTTGACTGGTTTTTGGTATACAGATAATGCGAAACGATGAGTTGGTTATTAGTTATATAGTTATTAGTCCAGACTATAGTAGGGGTCCGTCCATTTTTTTGAATCCTATTCCTCTAAAAAAACCACCGAGTCACACACTAAGCATAGCAATTATATAAATGTATCAATCAAATTTTTATTAAATCTTATAGAATTGAGAATTCTTCCTTTTTTTGCTTTAAGAGAAAAAGAATGAAAGGAACGAGTTTGTTGTTGTTTTTTTTATCATTTAATGGATAGAGTGTAACGACAAGTAAAGTCTTCCTATCCCTCCTCTCTAAATATCCAAATTTTGATGCCTAATACTCCATGGATAGTTCGGACTGTATAGGGACAATAATCAATTTTCGCTCGAATGGTTTGTAGAGGAACCCGACCTTCTCTGATCCATATGACACGTGCCATCTCTTTTCCGTTGAGGCGACCTGCAATTTGTACTTGAATTCCTTTTGTATCCGCCTGTTCGCTTAATTCAATAGCCTTTTGTATTGCT